GAGTCACGGTCGGTGTTGGTTGGGATAAAATCTGCTAACTCGATCTGCTGAAGCCCAGAGTTGAGGGCCATCCAGGCGATAATACTATGTATGGCTTGGGGATATTCAATTTCTTCCGAACGATGCCTGCATAGTCGACCTTAGGATAGGTCTGCCTAATGAGGTTCCAGGCTGTTTTGGAGAAAAAAATTTCCATCCGGGCTGAGAGACCAAACGATCCTGTCTTCAACAGGGAGAAAAAAGACTTCTAAGGAAAGGAATCGGAATTGACTGATAGCCAATGCTAACAAGCAATGGAAGAGATATTCAAAAAAATGAATACGGGGAAGTCTATTCAATACCTTACGGTTCAAAGTCAAGGTAAACTATTCCATCCGAAAGCCCAGTAAATGAAATTAAATAATAGCCGTAGCTGAGGAATTGACTTACGAAAGCGGCAGATGATTGCTTTGATTGGCCTGCTCTATCAGTTTATTCAACTACTTCCTCCATACCGTAGTGGACTTCCTTCCTTTCCATCAGATGTAGGAGCAGCGGAAAGGGCTGCTTTAGAAGCTTCAATAGTTCCCTCATCAACGGATGGTTTAGCCGCCAGGTGAAAGGGATGTCAAATAGAAGGCGTTCCTCGGGCGTAGAAGGCCACGTTCGATAGCCGCCCTAGCTGAAAAGTCAAGCTGCGGTAGAGGGTGTAAAGTCAATAGTTCCAGCTGGGCTTGGCAATTATCTATAGAAGTAGAAGGTGAAACGGGATCAAATCCTGGTCATTCTATAGTTGCAGGATCCGTAAATGAAGCCGGAAAGAGTATCTAAAGATGAAAGTCCAGGCGTCGAAGCCAATGAAACACCTGGACAAGATAGTGAAGGGTCTGGGGAGAAGTCAATTCTATAGTTCATTACTCGGATAGGGACTCCAGTAAATCAATCTATTCTAGAGGGCGAAATGTCAACAAACTTTAGCGAGAGTACCAAGATCGGACTCAACTTCCAATTCCAAAGGCAACTTTACTAGCGTGGTTATGAATCAACTTACAATTATTGAGTTACAGGAGGAACTGTTAATGAAAGACTACTATAGTAGTAATAGCTGTGAATTCCACTTCTGAGTTAGAGTTCAATCCTTACCATCTGAAAGTACGTACTTCTTGTAGCTTGTGAGAAGAGAAAGGATGCATTCGTCAGCGTTGGAAGGCCCAATCAAATACCCCCATCATAGTATAGGTTTTCCCTCTTTTCTCTCATTTAAATGGAACTAAATGGGCAATCCAGCGAAAGATAAGAATGAAAGGGAACTTCACTCCGAGGAATCAGAATCATAAACTACAGGATATTCTCTAGTTGGTCTTGCTGTATTAGTAGCTGGAGAAATACCGGAATCAGAAGAAAGAGAGCTAAACAACTTGGAGTTCCCAAAGAAGAAACAGTGAAATCTCGTTCCAAAAGAAGCGAACAGAGCGGCAAGCTCGGAGTGTACCGAAGGTACCAGTCCTGTCCTATCTAGTGAGGAACCTCGGTGGTTGGCTGCTGTTCTATTGAATAAAGAGAGGAAACCCTTCGAGGTTGGCCCTAGAGTGAGTGAAGTTCTCGAACAGACCCTTCCAAAGGTCCGCCCGGTTCAACTCCATTCGGGGTGATAAAGGCATCGTCAGCAGAATAGTTTTGAAGCCGGTTGAAGGGGCCTCTGAGACAAGGAAGCCTTGCTTGAAAGAGTGGAGCAATTGATTTTTTTCCGTTACTGATTAAGTCTGATAACCACAACAGGGCTTGTTGAATGGCAGGCTTGACTGGCAATGGAAAGGAGATGGCTCATCCATCTCAGATGATCCTCAATCACTCTTTCTAGTGGTTCGCTTAAAAGATCTGTACTAAAAACCTCCCTATTCCTACCGGGAAATCACAAAAAAGAGTAAAATTTAGGTGCCAGGAGTGCGGCGTCCAGCCTTCGAATCGAGTACCAGCACCGATGTCCTATTTCGTCTGATTCAACCTCCTATCCCGGACCAAAAGAAGTGGCTAGTGGATCTGGATTTTCTTCCCTTCTACTTTTAGTAGTCTCCGGTACTAAAGAGATTTATCCCTATCACTTCTGACGGTCAGTCTTCTAGCCAGTCTGAATAAAAGATCTTCCAGCCAAGCCTGTTTCAGTTGAAATAGAAGTCAGCCTTTCTCTGGTTTTAGCGATCCCTGTGACTGGTCTTACTAAGAGCAGCTACTGGGTTTGCTTACTACAGACCCTTACCACTTAAGGGATTGACTGCTCTAGCTACAAATCGCTCCTACTACTCTTACCTCTTATTAGGATAAACCGAGAAGACTACCGACAAACAGCAGGAATGTGACCCAAATTCGGCTACAAATGAATAGACGGGAACTAGAACCGTATCCCAACTCAAGGCCCTAGAAAGGGCGAATGATGCAGTAGGAACAGATTACTTGCTGCTTGATACTGAAGGAAGTGTACTCATCCTCACAGATTTTCTCAGTAGTGGTAGAAGGATTAGGAGGGGGAAGTCAGAAGTAGCTACATTCGCATATCGTGGAGGTCTACCAAATCTCAAAATCACTAGGCTTCCCTCTTCACCGAAGTGAGAACACTTCATCCTCATCCACTTCTCCACTGCCCTAAAAAGAGCCTGAATCTCCTTCTCGGGCAGGCATTCTTTCCCTCAGCTAAAAAAGAGTCACTCCTCGAGGTCAGCGACTGGAAGAGTTGAAGGCGATCAGCAGTCGGTCTGATAAAGAAGTCTGACCATCTCTGTCTGTTCCCCTCATCCCCCCTCGGCAATTAGTGCCTTTCCAGCTAGTCGTTCCAACAGGAATGCTTAAGATAACCTTGACCTGCTAAGGGTCTCTACTACTAATCAGACGCCTTCTCTTACGCACGCATTCTCTGTTCTAGATAGCCGGAAGTCGAGATTCGCTAGCCAGCCCGGTAAGCCCGGTAAGCCTGGTAAGCTAGTCTAGGCAAGCCAGGGAAGGTGTAGCTCTGAGTTTGTTGGTTCCCCTTCCGGTGCAGCTGATGTAGTGAGTAGAGGTCCTCCGGGGTAGCGTAGCGGAGCTGGAGGACCGAGACAAGCGGCTTCTGCAGCTTAGCTGGGAGGATCGGGACTCCGATCCGACAGAAAAAATCTTTCTTTTCTTTGTTCCCCGCTGGGGTGGGAGTTAGGGCGTAGTTAATTCCCCTCCTAGTCAGTGTAGCTAGTCTTGCTTCGAATGGGTAGCTATTTCTCCTGCGGCGCAAGTGTAGCTTCAGCAGTGTGAAGCAGGGCTACTGATGTAGTGCGTCCCTCTCCTGACAGTCGACTTACGACTCTTCAATCTATCCAAAACCCCGCAAATGGAGTTGGATCCACAACAAAACTCATGGTCGTCCAGCACGAGATTTAACTTACACCGAATAATCCCGTGCAAGAGAAATTCCTCTTTCATTGCGGGTGATACCTATTTGCAAACCCCTGGATCGCTCTCTTCTTTGATTGAGTTAAAAACAGGTAGTAGTTGACTGAAGATACTTGGGATGAAAGCTAGACTAGAGCTTTCTTTGACTATCTCTCTTTCCCCTGATGGCTTCAGATCTCCAGATCTTATCTAACTAGGGCATTTTCTCCTTGCGTCGATGAAAAAAAGAGATGCACTTTCCGGGAAATGCTTTTCTTTGAGAGCTTTCTCGAACGAGCTAGAGGGTAAAATCCAATCGATGCATTCCTTTCACTTGGATGACAGTCTCTACCCTGCTCTTCTAGTTCTGGAGGGCGATCCACTAGATTCGAGGAACGGATAGAGCTTCCCTAACTAGAACCATCAGGCTACGAGATTGATCCAACTCCTATCCAAGAAAAAAAGGGAGAACTCCTACTATGGAATGAGCTAGATTTGAATGAAGAGATAGATTCGTCAGACAGAGAAAGAAGAAGAAGTCGATCAACCTCTGCTACCGTCCGTTCGCCCAGTCAACTCAGTGGATAGAGTAGATAAGTGAGATCCGACCATCTTCCACGCCCTCATCCACTAGGCCTACTCCAGTCTCAGATTAAGAACTACTGACCTTATTCTGGTCAAACTCTCTATTGGGAAAAAAGTGATGATCAAAAGAAGAGAAGAGAAGCTGACGCAGGCTCTTCCATTCCTGATAAGGAATAGGATTCGGACTTTAGGAACCAAGCTTCATTGAGATGAAGAACCAGAAATGAGAAAGAGATCGTACCTCTTAAATAGAGAGTGGGGTGTGGTTACCGGTGAAGAATGCCTTGATACGGCGAGGATGAGACACAGCCGGTTGAAAGCAGAGGAGGAGTTAACAGGACGGAGAGACAGCGACCATACTCGGCTTCACTAGTAGTCTCAGGGGAAGGAGGCCTATCGAAGTCACTTTCCTAGGTTAAGTCCGGAGAGAAGGCTTGATGAAACCTCCTGGTTAGTGATTGGGCACTTCCTTTACGGCGTAGAATCGGCTTCTTTTTTTGACGTATCAGAAAGGGCCTCTCTTCTACGCCTTTCTATTTATGCAAGTATCTTCACTTCAATACCCCAGCCCATTACCGAACCCAAGCAAGGAGCTTCAATTCTATTTCCTTGAATGGTCGGGTTGGAAATTCTTTTACCAACGCAGGCCTATCACCAAATCTCCACTGCGAAATCTTGGAAGGCTTGCTGATTTACACCTCTCTCCGCCGCTTACAGTTGACTCAGATTAGCACTTTGTTACTAACAGATATTTTCTGAGCTAGTTCAACAGTTCATTTAAGCCCCCTTGTCAGCCACACACTTCGGGGTCCTCTGTTGAACCGGCTAGATCAGCTCTGGGAGGAAGGACTTTTTTTAACTCTTTCGAGATGAATACAGAGAGAGATAACCTGTCCTGGAAAGAGCAGATGTGAACAAAGCATGGAAAGCAGACTGACTTCCCTTCAGTAGGGGACTTGGTTGACTGCCGGGAAGAGTCTCTCAGGCTTGGCTAGAATTGGCTAGAGAAAAGGAGCCTTTGTAAAAGGGCCCTTGAGGATGGTTACTTCCATTCAAAGGGGTCGCTCTCAGATCGAAGGAGATGAGGGGTCGTGGAGTTAACCAAGGCCAAGCTCGCCCACAGCCCCTCAGCTCTGAAAGAAAGTCTGGAAGTTCAGTGCATCGAGAAGTGGTACCTCGCCACTTACAGACTGTCGAGATCTGTCGCCAACACCATATGGGAGGGGGAGAGCCCTGCCGGGGATCAATACATCCGGTCTAATGGCTATTGAATAAGCGGAAAACCTTCCAAATGAATGTGATTTTCGGTTTTTCACCCTACCCCATTTGTCAACAGCTTACTAAAAATCCGGGCGTCCGCGGATGGGAAGGAGCGATAGAGGATAGAGCGCGCTCAAACCTCACTCTTACACCGCATTATCCCTTCTCCATCGAACGGACCGGACACAAAGAAAAGTCGTGCAGGTCGCAAAGGACTCCTCGAGAATTTCTAAGACTCGGATCCAAGAGGTGCCTACGAAGGCTCGGACTGACCTTGTATCGGGCTCTGACTTCCCAGCAAGGAACTCCAATAAGTCCCTTATTCCTGGAGTTAGGTCTCCAGGTCTCGGCAAGTCTTCAATGGTGGAAGTAGCGCCTTAATTCAAATAAGAGTCAGAGCTTACTGAAAGCCGCTACCAGTGGGACGGGTACCTGTCCCGGAAGATGCCAGCCACTAGGGAATCCCAATGGGTCCGATAGAAAGCCCTATTCCAGGTATCCAATATCAATTCAAATAGCATAGTCCAGTCGTGCATCAGTCTGATGGTTCACGGGTCGTACAGGCTTTCTTTCTATGAGCTTTGAAAGGAAGAAGAAGAAGGATGGAGCAGAAAGATAGAAAGAGCTGTTGCTGGAAATAAGATAAATAGTCGAGTTATTGCATTCCTCTCACAAACTATCAATTTCATAAGAGAAGAAATAAAGTTGATAGATCAGTTAGTTGAGGCGGATCCTTTCTTTACCTTTACGAGTTGAAAAGAAAGTGGTGACAGGTAATAGCTCTGGTAGAGTGCAGGACTGTAAATCCTTCTGTGAGCGGTTCGAATCCGCAACCACTTATAGTTAGTTTCATCGATATTTTTGTGGTGTTCAGTGTACCCTGAGTACAAGATCGAAGAGGATCCTCATTCCCTCTTTAGTCAATCCCAATCGAAAAATCAGCGGAGCCAATGGCTTGATCATAATGCTGCGGCGGGGTCAGAGAGCCGGCAAACCGTTTCTGGTTCTAGTAGAAAGGGATTGACTGATTCGGGTTGAGGATGACGAGCAAAAGAGTGGAGGAAAAGCTTTTATATAGTTAGTCTATTTCTATCTTCCTATCTTTGTCATGTCAGTCTTATTCCTATCTTGGTATCTTTGTCATGAGGTATGCAGCACACCAACTTTCCAAGAAGATGAAGAAGCTGATCCTTTCCGAGAGCCTTGGTAAACGCGTCAGCTGGTTGATCGGATGTATGAATCTTGACTGTAGAAACAAGTCCCTCTTTGATAGCATCGCGGGTGAAATGACAATCAACTTCAATATGCTTCGTGCGCTTGTGGAAGACTGGATTAGCAGCAATATGTAAAGCTGCTTGATTGTCACAAAACAACTTCATAGGCGTGGAATGAGGCACCCCAAAACAAGAGCTCCTTGTTCCACTTCACGTCGCAAAGCCCATCGCGCGGTATTCCGCCGAAGAACACGAAACCGTCGGTTGCTTCTTAGTTTTCCATGCAATCGGCGAATTTCCCAACATAACCACAAATCCACTCAATGATCGCCGACTTGTAGAACACGCAGTCCAATCTGAATCACAATGTCCTGACAACTGTAAATCAGAATCTGAACTCAAAAGAATACCCTGGAGCACACCCGGACAACTCTTAAGATATCGTACGACCCTTGTAGCTGCCTCCCACATCCGTGGTTGCTGATGAGCCAGTATATGCACAACATATGACAATTCCGGGCGAGTATAAGTGAGGTAAACCAGACGCCCAACCAGACGACGATACTGTTCGGGATCGTTATCTCCATCTTCTACGATTAATTTGTGATTTTGTTCAATGGGAGTAGCAAGAGGACGACCTCCCAATAACGCACATTCTGAAATGATATCCAATGCATACTTCCTCTGTGACAAATAAATCCCTGAAGGAGTGTGCTTGTGCTGAAGCTTCATCTCTTCCGCTAAATCACCATGATGGAATGCGTTGTGAACGTCCATCTGGTTCACTTCCCAATGAGCTGCAACCGTTAGAAAGAAAGGTACCGTTGTCATCTTAACTACCGGAGTCTCATCATAGTCCAATCCTTCTTTTTGTCGATTCCCAAAGGCAACCAATCTCGCTTTATACCGTTCTATCTCACCATTCGATCGATATTTGATGGTAAATACCCATCTAAACCCAATCGCTTTCTAAAAAAATTCGGAGGAAGATCCACGCCAAGTGTTATTATCCTCTAATGCTTGTACTTCTTTCGACATCGCTTCTCTAGCACACCATCGGGAATCCTTCACAGCAGTGTGCTCACACTCCTGCTTTGAGTAAGAATTCGGCACGCAGATACAGCGGTGTGCTTGTGCTCAAGAAAAAGATGTCAGAGAACCTGTCACAGGTCACATAGTTAGACAACGGATAAGCGACCATACCTTTGTGAGAAGACGCTGAGGCCAGCTGAAGTGGAATTGGATTATTAGATCCGGCTTATTGTTATTTCGAGCAATGTCTAAGGCAACTCTCCAATCGTGGGAAGACGCTGCAGTTCACCGAGAATGACGAGAGACCTACTCTCTCCCATCCCAGGAATCATTCAATAGAGAGAAGAAGGAGAACCGAAGATATCAAGCTTGGCTGCGCTGCCCATCGCATCGGACTCCCAACGGCTAAGAGCGGGAACCATGATTAGCTTAATGCCTTTCGGCTATAGGACATTAGACTTCTACCGGCTACCGGGAAAAAGATTAGACTAGATCAAAGGACTAGATCGATCAGCAGCCGTAGCTGCAGTAGAAAAAGCAGTAGTTGGAGTTGGTACTTCAACCGGTTCTTTTACAGTCCCACCTTCATAAGGAAGAACTGCCCTGAAGGGTAAGGCAGGTCAAAAGAGTGGGCATCTTTCCTACCTATGGCTAACTCAAAAAAATCTGAGAGGGGAGGTTGCTCTGCTCTGGATGCACCGGTCAGAACGGGGAAAGCTGCTCTTAGAGCTATCTCTTCCCGATCTAGTAGCTATTTCTGCTGCTCCATTCACGGAAGCATTTTCTACGGCCTCTCATGAGACAAGAAAGCAGAAGCTTCTAGAGCCGTATCCTAACCTGATTCAGAAACAGAACGTGACGGAGGCCTAGTTGTTGATGAGTGAGCATCATCGGATGGGGCAGAAGATGATGCTCGCTGAATACACCTCGAAAAGGAAGAAAGCTGTCCACTTGAAGCTGAAACCTTAGACTTCCTCTCGGGCAATCTATGAATTAGAAAGCTAACCCTTAGATCCGGGAATAGGAAACTGGCAGTAAGGGTATTACGCTTCAAGAGAAGTGGAACTCACTCGAATAGAGAGAGTCTAGGCTCACTCACAGGGCAAGGGCTAGTATAGCAAAGAGGCTTTCAATTCCCGCAAAGCAAAGAGCGAAAAGGTGCTTTGTACCTCATTTCGCTAAGCAGCGAGAATAGTACTGAAGCTCTCTTTCAAACGTTCGCCGATCATACTACTTCATTCTTAGTGTGCTGACCGGATACCCCACCCTGAGCTAAGAGCCGTAGCAAGAGATATAGCGTTGCCTTCCGGCTGAGTGAGCTCATTGGCGAATCAATTCATTTGAAAGAGAAAGTCGGGTCTAGCTGATTTCCGAGTTGACCAATGATAGATAGGTAGGAATGGCAGAACCTAAACGAGCTAGGCTTCGTTAGCCTTAGCCTGTTCTCCTTTTAGAAGCTATTCTTAATGCCGCTCGGGCTCCCGGTGATAGAGGGCTCTTGGAACAGATGATAGTTGATCTTACTCAAAGAATCTAAATATAGAGATATGCTTTATACCAGTATACAGCAAGAACAATGTCAGCCAATTCAAAGAGAAAAAAGCTTACACAGCACAGATTTTACCTTCTGGTGAGAGTTTCCGGTATATCCGTCAAACCTTGGTTTAGTGGATATAGGTGTAAAAGAACCCTTTCTTGTTTGCGAGGACTTAGTTGGATAGAAGAGAGATTGGTGCTCAGTCTAATCCTAGTGGATATAGATCAGGTCATAGATTCTTTGCAACCCACAGATGGAAGGGGAAAGTCCGGCAGGTGAAGCTCAAGTCAAATGGGGCTATCTCTAGAAAGATTGTATCAGAATCAAGGTCAAGCCAAATCCTCACATTTCAGTTCGTTCTTCATTAAGAAGAGTTGGTTCCCTTCTATCACTTCTATGGAGATCTTCTTCTTCTATTGAGACTGACCATCAATCTCTGGCCTTTACTGGATCGAATTCCCTCTGCGAGCTACCAGATCTAATGCACCATTCTTCGGCCTCTTACGAACAGTTTCGATGTACCAGATCATCTTGTGTTTAACAAATCTTCGGTATCGATTCCCGCTCCTACTAAAGCTAAACCTCTTGTTTCAAAGGAGAGCCGGCTTCAAGCATATAGTGCCTTTCCCAAGTGATTTCACTTCTATCACTTGGGCAAGAAGTGAGTTCGCTTAATAGCAATACCTTTGAGCCCTCCAGTTATCAATCCTACACTCTTAGGAAAGCAAAGCTTATAGGTAAAAAAAGGAGGAGTCGAGCTTGTAGCTGTAATAGTGGCATTAGATGAAAAGTAAACGAGTTGCTCTAGGAGCTCTATATTCAATAGGAGGATCGCACTCGGGCGGCTCCAGAATCTATTGGATTGAAGGAAATAATCCTACAGTAACTACTACTATAGTTGCAAATGAAACAGAAAGGTAAGTCAATTAATTAGCTGAGGAATCTCCTCCTGTAAGGGCTTCATTCTCCTACGTCGGAACCTCAACAGCTTCTTTTTCTTTTGATTCTTAGTCCGCTAGAGCAACTAATACAGGAAAACCAGTAGAATTTCCCGTTGTTGGTAAAGCAACTAAATCATTGACTTCAGATGGCTTGCAGACCTTCTCCATTCCTTCGTTTTCATAAGCATCCCTTTCCGCTGCTCCTGGAACAAGAGCTACTATTTCATTTAGAGTTCTTTCATTGTAAGTAGTGGAAGAAGAACTCCCTCAACCTCAGCCTTTCGCTACTAATACAGCAAAACCAGTAACTGAGTCGACTATAGTAGCATTTGATGCGTCACCTTCCCTATGAAACTCTTGACTTTACAGTAGTTGTGGCATCCGCTTCCCTTTCAGAGTCTGATTCCGATGCTAATTATCCAGTTGATGGGGAATTGACGGCCCTTTCATTGACAGTAGTTCATTCCACTGAAGAGGGAATGCTTGTAGCTAGAAGAAGAGCTTTTGCAACAAAATCATTTCCTAGGAACCTCATTGACTGATGTCAAGGTTTCTGCCTCAGCAACAGCTACTAGAGAAAGAACAGCAACTTTCGTTTACTGATCAACAGACTGGTACAGGTGTTGGAAGAGCTAGAGCGTATGATGCTATTGAATTCACTTCCGACCGCTTTCAACTAGTAGAGAAAGTCTTTCGTTTAGAACCGATACCACAAGGTTTACTGCAAGGAACAGCAAGGCAAGGAACCAGAGGGGAGATGTACAGGTGCAGAGAGCAAGAAGGAATAAAACCCCCGACAGTTCACGCTTCCGCTTCAGGCCTCGTAACCTGTTCATAATGATCCCGCATAGGCATCTGACTTTCTTAGACAAAAGCGGGATAGTTAAATAGACGTCCAGTCTCCGATCCCAGTTGATTGATCTCGACTTTACCAGCTCATGAACGGGGCATTCATCAGACTTGAGCAGTAGGTTTCGACTCGGTCAGCTGTCTTGATGAAGATTGACTTCAGCCAAAGAGAATGAATTGACTTAGGGAAAAATTCTTTGAAATTGGTACTGGCATCCTTGCTTCTGTCCCCGTTGCCTCTGATAGCTATGCCCCCGCCTCTCTTTTTGTCTCTGTGACTCGAGAAGCGAGTCTCGATCTCAAAAGGGTACTTGTATTAAAAAAATTGAGATCTTTCAGGTGCTCCCAGATCTGGAGCAGGCGATGGCTCTTGAAATGGGCTAGGGATGCCTAGAAAAGGTGAATAATTAGGCTATTCTGCTGCTGCTGGTCATGGAAAAATGGATGAAACTGAAGGGTCTGCTTCGACGCTCCCGACCTTCAACTCCGGATTATGCTATGCCTTTCCTTTCGGGGAGCTTCCGCCGGCTCAGATGCTTTCTTTGCCACGGATGCCTTCGGTTTGAGGTCAGGGACTTTTTTTTTCGGCTGGTGGCTGTGATGCTAGGCTAAGTGCTGTTAGTGAGACTCGGTAAACCCGGTCCACTGTAGGTGCTACTTCTTGCTCTTTTGCCCCCATTTCTCTGTGATTGGCTTTAGAACCGGGAAAAAAGAGTCAACAACAATCAATCAGTTATGCCTCTCCTCTTCCTGCCTCTCTAGCTGGCTTGATCTTAGACTCCGCTACCAGAGAAGAGCCCTTGTGTCCCTAGCTAATGGATGCCTCTTCCATTAGTGCTCCTTCCTCTGATGTCTCCGCTCGGTCAACCGTCTCTGGAATTTATGACTTTTTCGGTTCTAAAGCCACTCCGCCCGCCATCCAGTGGATCTTCACCTGGCTAGGATTCTGACTCTCGAACGGGGGAAGGCAACCTATTAGATTGTTGACCCGACCTCAGACTTCGTTTTAGGCTGAAGTAATTGGAGGCCCATTACCCGATATGGGTATGGAATTCGTTTCACCTACCTGGTAGATATGTGTATTTTACCTCTAACCATACCTTTGCTATCTATGCTCCAACCATGATAGCGATTGGACGGTAGCAATTGGTGCTTATTTCGGGGATTCAACCGACCTGGATAAACCACTTCTGCCTTTGGCTTTGCCTCATACCCGGTCTAACTCAAACTTTGACTTTGCTATGCTTGCTTTGTTAGTATAGCAAAGTTTCTAAAGCTGTTAGCGCGTAGTCTGTCTGCTCTAAAGGAAGTCGATTTATTGATTCGTCCTTCTCGGATCGTCGTCGGTCCTTTTTTATTGGGCTCTCATGCCCGGCTAGACGATAAGATCAAAGTAACCCGCTTTAATTTAACCAACCTACTCTGTAATACTGTTTTCACCACCGGTTTGCCATGATTCATAAGCAGGAATCGTAGATCTTATCTAGGATGTTGCCGTCATCTTATAAGATGAAGAAGTCAAGCACATTTCTCTTCTTCCTAAGAAGTAAGGCTGACGGGCTAATAAGTCCTCGGAGCTTCAAAACAGGCCTTTTCATGCTCCGCAGAGGCCAATGAACTTCCGAAAGCTTCTTCTGATTGAGTGAACATACCGAGTACTTAAAAGTAGGGCATTGGATGGGACAAGCCGCTTCCTTTACTTTAAGCCGAGAGGGGTCGTCGCTAATCCTTTTGGCCGCTTCTTTCCACTTTCTACCTCTTAGTCGACTAACTCAAGTTCCTAAACGAGACAGCAGCTATCCAGCTTGTCGGTTAAGGAAGGAGTTCTTGTTCCGTTGCCGTCGTCTAACTAATACATAGTTCTGAAATAGGGATTCATATGGATTGAATCATCATAATGATGACAGCTGCTACCTTCCCATTAGAAACCATCTATCTTTCTTCTTTTCCTTCGTACGAATCTTTGCTAACTTGACTGTGTTCGACGGCTGATGACCCCAATGTGTGAAATATCCACCTCCATGGGGATGCGCGACCGGGAACCATGTTGTCAGGAACTGAGCACTTTCTTGAAAGCATTGATTTGATTTGTGGTAAGACTAGAAGAGGAGATTGCTCTTTCGAAGCTAGTCAAGCGATTAAACAAAGTAATCAACCTTTCGAGTTCTTGATTTACGGCTAGAAAGAAGGACTAGAGCTTCATACCTTCCGGCTGTTCTTTCAAGATGGAAAAGAATTGATCTGTAAAGGTCAGCGGTCGTAATCTGTTCGACCAGACCACGTCTTGCAACTCTTCTGGCGTCAGGGTTGCGGGAACCTGTGCTTCTTGGTTGAAATTGAAGAACAACTCCTTATGCTTTGGAGACGTTCTCAGCAACTCATAGATAGATATGTTACCTACGCCTCCGCTAAAGGAAGAATCGGGTAGCTATACGTTCCAAACAGCTAAGATATTAGTTATGCTTTAGCAACAGCTCCGTTCAGGGAGGGCGGGGATGAACACACCAAACGGCAAGCTACAAAGAAGGGTGAAACAAGCTACAAAACAGATCTGACTCCTACCTAAGGGGCATAGAACAAAAGAGAGTCAAGTCAAAGATAAGAGTTTAGTTATGCTGGGCAGTTGTCTTGGAGGAGCAGCCGCCACAGATGAAGGAGTTGCTTGAGGAAGATGCTTATTTATTTCCATAAGACCTACCTCATGGCTTGCCACTCTTACGACCAACATGGGATTGATTTCATACCTGGAGCAACTTGACCTAATCTGTCTCCTTCTAATTAGAAAAGGAGTCCCGCTAAGCACGAGGAACTGAGAAGGCAGGTGCAAGGGCTTTGATAGAGAGGGAAAGCAGACTCGACAACCACAGCCCAGTTAACTATTTGAATCAGGAGCTTCCGATCCCATCCCTTCAATCACCGTTACTCGATCCGAACTTGAACCTGACGCGCTACCTTCTTGTACATCCCCACCTTCCTCGGCCAGCTAGTGAAGTGAGTCTTTTAGCATAGGGAAGTGGGGAATAGAAGCTTAGGCTAGGCTCCTTATGCGAGAAAGCGAAACCGGTGGTTTCTTGGTCACGACCGGCTAAAGCTAAAGTTCCATTAAAGAGCGTTACCACGAGATTCATCAGGGAATATAAGGGTTTTCATGAGGCTGATCTTGAGCCGCCATCCAAGCACGAATACCCTCGTTTAAAAGAAGATTTTTGGTGTAGAAAGTCTCAAATTCAGGATCTTCCGCTGTACGGATTTCCTGGGAAACGAAGTCATAGGCACGTAGGTTCAGAGCCAGACCGATCACTCACAATATCCCTGGGCAAGCCAAAGATTTTGACCACATGCTTAAGGAACAACTCCGCAGCATCATGGGCGGTGCATGCATGTTGCGCTGCTATGAACACAGCATACTTAGAAAAGCGATCCACCACTACCATCACGGACCTAATCTTTTTAGGAATGGAACCCACAAACAAGGTCTTGAAGAGCCTTGTGTTACCTAACTAAAGAGCTCCCAAGGCCACCTGATTCGGAGTAGAGCACTCCTATTTACACTTCGATTCCGCCCACTGATTCAGATCCAGCTAAGGCCCGCAACCAAAGAGGAGACACTTGCACCGGGGTAATGCTACCACACAGGTTTTGAGGCGAGGCGCTGCGCTGCCCTCTTTCGGGCAATCAACTCTTTCTTGTACCTGGCACTAGTCAAATTGTATCTCGGTTCATGGCATGCCACAACGACTCTATCGGCTTATAGTCATTCCTGGCACTCGGCGCATGTCTTTGATCAACCCCGGTTCCGTCACTCGTATCTGGTTGAACCAGTACTTCCTTTCCGCCGTTCCTAGGGACCACCCACTCCCGTTCCTTGGTTGTTGGTGTATTGGCTCTTTGGTTCCCGGTCAAAGCCGGTCGTTCGCCGTGAAAGCAAGATAGGGTGAACACATCTGTATCGTAATATGGGTATGAGTATAGTATATGTACAAAGAGGTAATTTCACTACTCCTTCGACTGGTCCTTGTTTGGTTTCAAAATGAATATCAGATGTCCATGAAATCCAAAAATTTGTGATAGAGGAAGATGAAATACCAGCTGATTCCCCTATTGATTAACCTCCTCCAACCCCAATATTTATAAGCTACGCGGATTTCATACCAGCTCCTTCTCCAACAGCGGCAAGAGATCGCATTATTAACTAGACAGGCAAAGACATCGTCCGCGATTCTATTCTATAGCATAGGGAAGCATGGAATCGGACGCTAGCTTCTCTTAAATGCGCGGTGCTTAACACATGCAGATTGGACCCCTGACTTTATTCATCTATGGGATTGTCGCCGACTTAAGAGAAAACCTGTAGGATTCAAATTCAAAGCGATCCAGGAAGAGTTCTCGACAAGGAGGATAAAATGGGGAAAAAACGGAGCCGAGGAGCAACACTGCTATCCTTTCTTTCGAACTGCCTTCTCTTAAAGTACAGGTCACAGGGAAAGCTAATTCAAATCCCAAGAGTGGTTCGGAGTCTCGTACTAGCCCCTACTATCCTATCTAAGTAAGGCGGATGGAAGATGGCCAATGAGCTCTCTCGCTTTATTTTATTGGTAGAGCATTTCTTGCTAGATCGGATTGAGAGTCACTTCTTCCGCTGTTTACGTTTTCAAAAAAATTTCATCGGTGTCGACATTTTCTTCATCTCAGCCAGTTCCGGCTTGCTCCGCACAGGCTACATCTCGGCCTTTCATTGATATTCTTTCAATTCATTTTGGAAGCCCTTCCTTCGGTCCGGGGGTACCACGCAATCCGTTTAGATATATTTCAGTTGCCGCTGCACCGTGCTGACCCATTCCCATTCAATCTAGAAATCGATAATGGAGTAAGAGAAGAAAATCAGATCTCAATCTAATCGAAGAAGAGCCTCATTACGGAATTGGCATCGAGAAGCTAGGGCCCAAGTAGTGCCTCGCAATCTAGGTCAGGTACATTGCGTACGATCCGCGTAGGCCGGTAAACCAATAGTGTAAGATCCATTCCAAGCTTGAGGTTGTTTCTGACAGAGGGAAAACACTTTAGGAGAGAAATCTTCGATATAGTCAAGTATTTTAGACGCTTAGCCATAGGAAGATACCGTCAGTGATCCATGGATCTCCGATCATCCAAGGTAGAGATAAAAATCTTGCGGGCAATTGTTGTGAACAAAGGAATGAATCTTACACTATAGTATTCCCGGTAGAACGATTAATTAGAAAGAATGTATGAACAGTGAGAGCTTCTCAAAGAGGTCCCGCAGAGTATCTAGCTATTGTTTTCGATATGTATGAAATCTTGACTTTAGTCCGGGGGCATCCGATCACTGAATTGAACCCTCGGACGTATATTCTTGACGTCCTTACCAAAACTTCCGGGAGTGAGAAATTCTTTCTCCTTTCCTTGCCTCCCAGTCCTTATTTTGAGCCAGTTGGAGAGCCCATAAAATGGAAGTGCTTCTGTCTTACAGGCATTACCCTCGTGCTCTTTCTGATGCCCGGCTAGTTACAATTGAAGGTGGAGTAGCTTTGCCTTTACCTTAGCTTTTCGATGCCATCTTCGTGAGTATGATCATTCTACGGAACCCCGCCTAGGATTTGAAGACAGGACCTCTCCGTCATCATACTGCCCGCTCTACCATCGATGGTCAGGCATTGGTTTGGCTAAAGTTTAGAAGAATCTTTCTTTCCAGCTTTGGTCACATAAGCTTGAACCACTCCGGGGAAACATTTGGATATTATACGATCGTACTTTGCCGGGCATGAGCTACTCTCTTCTAGCCTTCCTCTAAGAGATTCAACGGCATGTCGTTGTTCTTGGAAAAGAAGAAATAGGGGATTCCATAGCTGATTCCTTGCCATCTACAGTAAGAGGACTCCGACAGGTTCTTATGCCAGCCAGAAAGAAAGAAGGAGGGGTAGCGAATGGTTTAGCAGGAGCTGAATAAGTCTCGGAAGTTGTAAAGGCTTCACCGGTAAGGCCAGCTGTCCAAATTGATGGAGGAAGATTCTTTCACAGCGCATTCAATTGCAAACTCCGCACCGTAGAATTTCACTCAGCGGATGCGTTGAGGAGACCAAGAGCGTCTAGAGCTTGCATCAACAACTTATTCTCATACTCCCACACCGCTTACTGGTTGACCGGATACGAGAACTCTTGCACCGGGAATTCAACTAGAAAAAATTGGCTCGACCAAGAAAAGAAGGGGAGGAGCTACTAAAACAAAACTGAACAAGACAGCCAATCCCTCTCGCAACAAGTGCTTGAGTCATGACTTCGCCCTCTCTTTTTGGAGTCCCTTCTTTTCCTAGAGGGAGCCATGCAACATATTCTTCTATTCTTCCAAGATCGAAGAAAGCTAACTTCTTTGTGAAGAAATTCCTTCTCGATTAGAGACCAGCACTCCCCTACTCTCGCCTGTCTATTCAAATCAAAGATGGAATTGGGGCTCTAGTCAGTTAGAACTCTGCCAATGTTTTCTTCTATCACTTGAAGCAGTTGTCTATCCGGATGGAAAGTGGCAACAACACTAAGACAAGTCTAACAAAGAACTCTTTCTTAGTAATTCATCGGTGAGGTCAGGAGTCAGACTCGGAAGATTCTGTCAGCTGAAGGAGCAGCTTTGGGTCTAGTACTTGAGAGTAGATTGATGACCATCAGAGCAGGATGTGGACTAGCGAACGAGGAAGGTCTTAGCGAAAGATGTCTTATTCCTCTTAGGAAGTGACTTTGTGATGGGGGATTGGGTCTTCCTACGCTGACGAATACTCCTTTCTCCTGGACCAACCACTCACTTTAGGTTTTGGGCATACTAAGTATGGGTACGAGGTCGAATCTGATGAAGAAGCAGGTCCCGAGACCACGCAAACGCGGTTTTTGCATAAATAGGATGAACCGACCGATGGAGATAGTCAAAGGTCCGAATCCCATCACAACTTGACCAAACCCCGGGACTGATCGATGCTTCGCTAATAGAAGCTCCTGAAAGCAATTCTAAGATCAGCCCTTCTTTTTTCTTGTGGGTTCTCTTTGAGATTTCTTTCGACTTCTAGTATGAGTGTGCCAAGGCATTCTTTCAAGTAGCAAGGAAAGAAGCTTACTATTCTTTCGTTATCTAGATTAATAAGGAGGGTCATAAAAGCTGTAGTCTTGAGTTGCAAAAGACTTGGCCACATCCGTCAAGTATCCTGCTGCGCGCTAAGCAATAATCCGTCTCTCGAATTCTGACACCAACCTTCTCATAGGTGGAACACACTGCCGACAGATTCGTCATGGCTTCCTAACTCAATCCCTGAACCCCACAAAGGCAAAGTAAAAGCAAAACATTAGATCAAGAGATTGCTTCCAAGGCATCGGCATCTTTTCTCTAGGCCCAGATCCTTTTGTTGTTTTCGATAGTCTGTAGATAGTGCCTGAAACACCAGTAAGAAAGGCATTTATACCCCCGGAAAGGAGACCTGAGAAATAACATAAATAATGGCAATATGGAAAGCTCACACCAAAAACGAGGTCTTTCGACTTACTTGGTGGCTCTTCCACGGGTCAAAGCGGGATGATCGTTCTACCGCCTTGAGGTTTTGAATGAGGGGCCTTTACACTTATAAGTTAGCTTCAACTAAAAAAGGGACGGAAAGCTTCGGGCTGAGAGATGAGAATAAGTGCCACGGCTCGAGTTGCAAGCATAGACTCAGGAGGTGCTGTCCTGGGCTATCCAACAGATTGGACCAGGATTTGCTGGTTCGAGATGAGAAACTGAACCTTGTGGTCCAGTTAGTCCTGACGCGTCTCCGAAAGTGGCTGCGGGATCAAGGCCTGTGAGAGCTCTCTTCGCTACGATCTTTCGGAAATCTTTCTTATTCACCATTTAAGTTCTTTGTAATTCATGTTTCAATCTGGCATAAATGGGAGTGGTTCGATACACAAACCTAATCCTTTCACTTCACACCAACCTTCGACGAAAAAGAAAAGCCTTGCGCTTGGGTCCTCAACAATGGCGTATTTCTTTCTTTTTGAAAGGGCGCTATGGCAAACTTGAAAACTACTTTCTTTCTTTTTCTCTTCCTCTCCCTATGCCTTTACTTGATAGGGGCGTCTTCAAACCTTTTATAAAAGAAATTATCTGCCCTACTGTCTGTGGTAAGTCAGTCTGGTTTGCCTGTGAATCCAGCTTTCGATCGCTTACTGTACTCTTTGTTCTGTCTCGCCTTGAGCTTGCGCCTGCTATTCATTCTTTTATGCCTTTCGCCCGGTAAGGACTTAAACAATCGAAAACGGATGAAATAGCATCGGAGTCGAGAACAGCGCATATTCCAACAAGACCATCAACTGCGGGTAGGCTTCAAGCTCCTACTCATAGCCGCTCTATGTACTAATTCCAAGCACAGAGAAGACGCTATAGGTCTTTGTTGGTGTGTAGAGTAGACGGTGTTTGAAATAACCCTTTTTTGCAAGGTAACTCGAGCAAACTAGAAATTGCATAAGAGAAGGTAGGTCGGATCAACGCGTAGAGAAATGCTATCCGACTTGATCACGCATTTACTGGCTATTCAAATTCAACTTTTTATTTTGCGATATTATGTTGGTGTTCAGTGTGGGCAGTCTCCTCTATCAAAATAGTAAAATAAATCGAAGGAAACGGGGAAGAAGCGGCACAGGAATCGAGGTTGTTAATGCAGTTGCTTTCTACTTGAATCGAGAGGGGGTGACCTACCTTACTTAATTGAGAGTCGCCCTAAGGTTACGATCCGTTGGGTTGGGAAACCAACCTGGATCCAATTTCCTCCAAGAGCCCTACCGATTGAGAAGGAGATGAAGTTGAAAACAACTGAGATCGGATCTCTCACGGAAATGGTGAGGCCCCACTTATGTTTGTTTATACCTACATACAAAAATGCAAAATCACTTAAATAATGACAAAAAAAAATAACCACAAAATGACCAAAATAACCACAAAAGGCCAGTTTCCCAGCCGAAAGAATGAGAAAACAAATGTGCTAAGACCAGTAAGTAAGATATATGAGTGTGCGAGTAATAAGAGTTTTCCAATGTATAATTATTTGATCCGAATCTCCATGGTTTTGTTCATGCTTATTTGTTTCTACTTAGCATTGAGTGGCATTGTTGATTTGCATCTAGTTCTTATGAAAAAACTCCACTCCATGCTTCTGGGGAAGTATCTCCCCTTCCTCTTGAGTCGCTTGGGGTGGTGTGTCGGGGGTCTCAGTTTATTAGCATTAGCAGTCCTTTGTTTTGATCCGGAAACCATGGTTAAGATGATGGCTCCTTCGGGGGCCTCTGGCGAGAGATCAGGTGAGGGAAGCGGCTGGTCTGGATCTTGGATTGACCGATGGCTTAATCAAGAAAATGCTTCGTCGAACCCGAGGGAGCTGGAGGATGAGGCAGGGACTTCGGCTTCGGCCCCACACCCCAGCCCCGAAGAGGCCCACGATCCCAATCAGGTCAATGAAGCGCCTCCGCTGGCCCAGGAGGCGCTGCCGCACAACGCACCATCGGTGCTTGAGCTACGCCACCAATTGGATCACTTCGCATCCTCCTTTAATAGGATATCCATGCGAAGTGATTATTTAATAGGGCTAAATGAGCGCCTAGGGGTTTACGACTCAACCCCCGAACGACGGAGGCAAATCCTAGAAGGGATGCGCCTAATTTCTGCCTTACAAGGGCAGGAAAGGCCAAATTCCGGAAAAAAGGCGGGCGACGCCTTAGTAGACTTCATGCGGAAATGGGATCAGCAGCAAGGTTAGCGGTATTCCTCCTTGCCTCCTCCTCAGATAAAGATTTCTCAGACGCTACTCTCCCGGCAAGAACAACTTATTCTATTGTGATTTTTTGGCGGGTTCGGTCAGGAGAGACAAAAGAGAGATGCTTTCTATCAGTCAAAAGGGGACTTTGTCTCCCGCCATGCTCCCACGGCCCGCTTACCGAGGAATAGAAAGGGAGGACCGGGGGGGTCCAGAGCAAGTAGGGTTGGGGTATAGAGCCGTAAGCGCGGTGGGGTGTGAGAGAGGACGTGCTCGTACGGTTCATAGAAGGGTATGATCAACTCGTTGATTGTTGGTAACTTGAACTCCTCTATATTCGAAATATGCCTTTCTAGGAGCATTACGATCTGCAGCTCAAATGGTCTCTTATGAAGTCTCTATTGGTCTTATTCTTATTGTGCGCCTTGTGAGCGCGTTTGTATCCGCGAAGGCAATCATCGCTCGGATGTTCCCCTAACCCAACCCGGGAACGGACCGGAGGGAACCGCAGCATGGGTAATGTCCGCGTCTCGTCGCAAGGCTCATTTTTAGTTGTGGGTCATAGGTCGGGCTTCGGGCGGGCAGCTTTATCTGATCAAGGGCCGGGGCACAAGGGTCCTGGTACTATCCAGGTGCGAAGAACCCCGGAGGTGACTGCAATGAGCAGAAATCTCACTCACCGGCCTAAACGACGAGAAAACACTCGAACGTGAGAGCAAGGGATCACCCAACGAATGGACGAGCTCCAAGGAGGGAGGAGGCAAGCACCATGCTTTCAGAGAAGTGGCGGTCCGAATCTTATCTGAACTGCGATAATAACTGACTAAGCTGTGCCATAAGGGTCATTCTAAAAGCGGGACAGGGCCAAGCCTTTAGGTTGTTTAAGTAGGTTGGGTGACAGATCGGCCATAGGAGTACTCCGGGATATAAACCAGGGCAACAAATGTCGAGCATACAACGATGCCGCCCGTTTTCATTTCATGGAAGTCCCCGGCAGAGGAAAGGGCTGTAGGTGATGGCGCGTTTTGCTTCTTATCTAGAGTAGAGAGGGGCGCTGAAATCGTTCCTATTGGGTCGTGTGTGGCTTTAGTATAGATGAATAAAGGCGGGCGCCGAAAAGGAAGCAGCCCAGCCTCTTCAAGAAAGCTTTGCTTGGTAGGCGCTGCCTACTCACTCGGACAATGCTCTGAACACGAGAGTGTGCAGTTCCGCCCCCTTCTCTCATGCTGAGTCACAGGCAGCGCCTCGGAAAGCACGGACGAGCCACATGCAGGGAAACTTGCACGTGTGGTTCTGGCCGGGGACACCCCGGTATACTGTACTAATATGTGTAGGTCCCCGTAATTCGAGTGAGATTGTCATGGCGCAAAAGCAGATATGGTCTGGTATTCCCCTGTTCCCTGTATTGGTTATGTTCCTTATTTCTCGTCTAGCAGAAACAAATCGAGCTCCGTTTGATCTCCCAGAAGCGGAAGCTGAATCAGTTGCAGGCTATAATGTAGAATATGCGCGGGATGCGATCCTTAATAGTCCACTGTTGGCGGAAGCCAATGTCCCGGGGTCCCGGGGACTCATTCTGACTGAAACTAGGGGTGGGTCTTTACCAACTCAAAAATATTAGATTTTTGGGAAGACAAAAAACGTGATCGCCTAGCGCGAGTCTTATTGAAAAGGCCCCTTACTATAGATGCCCCTTATTGAAAACTCAAGGAAAGCTTGATATATATGTATTATATTAATGCGTAATGCGCTCAAGCATGCGAAGAAAGCCGGCCTTTAGCAACAAGGGCGCTTAGGCTTTACTAAGAAGTGCGAAAGGGCTTTTCTTGCTTGTTTAGTAAAGTCACGCTTTTTGATTTAGAATTGAGTAGGTGCTTGCTGGGGCAGGGCACTCTTCATTCTTCATTCGAAACTTTTGAATGTCGGGTCGGAGGTTTCTGCCTTGTTATCAAAAAGGAAGTTGGGTAAAGCAAACTCCCTCCTTGGACGAGCACGGGGCTTAGTCAAGTAGAACCGGGTTGCGCTGCTTGATGCTCCGATCGAAAACAAATCAGTGGGGCCATGCCGGTACGACTGAATATGCGTTAGAAAGGTCAATCCCTCCCCTACGACACAAAAAAAAACCGGGCCGAACTTCTAACAGCCCGCCCGCTTCCATAGAAAAATATCGCGGCAACGTAGACCTAAGTGGTCATATTGGATCCTTGGGAACCATCACAAGTACGGCCGGCCTATATTTGAACGAGAATGCCGTGTCGTTCAGCGGAGCCTAAAAGAAGGTGACTCGCGCAGACAGCTGACTCCTTTTCAATAGAAAGGAATAGCCAAACCAACCCAGCTGGCTGATCAATCTCAGAGATCTTATCGGCCGGCAAACCGGAGACGGACGACCACGGTTCCGACCTTACCAGCACCAGAGGTGTACTAATCAATGAACCCCCGAAACCAACTTTCTTTTCTGACAAAATCCACCAAGTCTAAGCGGTCACGACATCTTGTTGATATTGATTGAGGACTTTCGCTGACTGACTCCATCCATAAACCTAGACCCCGGTAACCTTCGTAACCAAAGCGTCACGACAACATCCAAAGTTTACCTTTGGATTCTGAAGTAGGGGGCAAGGAGGAGCGCGTAGGAATGTCGACCACCACATAAGCCACTAGTGGCTGAGAGAAAGCGAGCAGCACCTTGTATAGGTTGGGCAGAGCTTGAAGAAGCAAGCCCCTATCAGAGCAGAGAAAGCCATTGCGCGCTAGCCTAACTAGCTAGCATTTTTCAGCTGGCTGTTATTTAGTTGTAGCGCGCCTTCCCTCCTTCTATAACTTTGGAAAGATTTAGCAGTATTTTCTTATGATGACCTGGTCGAGAGAGTACGATACATCGGTGTAAAAGGTTGAGTGGGATCTGTAAGGTTGGTTATAGTCAGGCCTGGCCGGAAAGTGTTCTTGCCTCTATCATTAGCTCGGGTAGCCCCTGTTTCTGGTCTTTTAGTCACCTTCCAATGGCTCTTTTCCCAATCACATCCCTGGGTAAGGGGTCTCTAACTCTGCTTTCTAAATGTCTGTTTCCACACTTCTTTAGTGTTGCCATTTCAAACTCAAATAACAAATGATAGGATCAAACCCGCCTTCCCCTACTTTATGGTCTTGTGAACGGAGTCGAGATAGGGTATGGACAGTCTCCCATAACAAGAATAGGAATACGCGAGCCTTCCCGATGTCTTTGATTTCCTACTAGAGAAAGACGGCTTCTATCATGAGTTTAGGTCCTTTTCCAGTTCCGGGGGGATGGGGTTTTCAAATCTTCCATTTTTGGGTTAGAAAACGAGCTTCTGGCAAGACACCGGGGGGAGCATCTATAATTTCATAACCTGCATTGGTGCGGTAGAGTGGCACCTCATATGCTCGATCCATAGAGAAAGAGGGAGTACCAAGTCGTTCAGGAGTGGAAAATTACCACGTATCCATCAATCAGTCATCCCATTTCATTCCTCTTTGACACCCATTTAGTAGTGCTTTGGGCAGTTATCCGGTCATTCCAATCTTTCGTATGCGGATCTGTAATATCTATATCTGAATAAGACGCTTCAGGAGAGGTTTAAATAACTCGACTGAAAGGAGAGGTAATCAACAGGCGAAGCAAGCAAGTCCTGCTTGAACGGTTCTATCTTGGTAGTTCTCCGATCTCTTGGAAAACTTGGAAACAACCAACAGTGTCAAGGTCTTCCGCCGAAGCCGAGTATAGATCTATGGCGTTTGCTTTGTGCGAGCTTAAATGGTTCAAGGAGTTACTTCTCTCGTTTGGTATCAAACATGACGAACCAATGAAGTGATTTTGTGATAGCAAGTCTGCTATGAATATTGCTGCCAATCCTGTGTTTCATGGAGCGCACGAAGCACATTGAATCTGATTGTCATCAGGTGCGTGATGCGGTTCAAGACAAACTCATTACAACCGAACACATCTCTACTAAAGAACAACCTGCCGATTTGCTCACCAAGGCGTTACCAGCTCCGACTTTTGTTTATTTGCTTTTCAAATTTGGAAGATTGTGACCCTGTCCTGCTTTTCACTGGCTCAGCTGCTCGATAGGAATAGGAAACCGTTCCAACCACTTCCACAACTAGGAGGATTGGCATTTGGCCAAGTCCAACTGGAATGAAAATCTCTGCCACGAACGGGCTACTCCGAATCAGGTGGCCTTGGGAGCTCTTGATGGAAGCAAGTGTAGCTAAGAAAACAAACTGTACTAGCATGGCCTGAATGCCGAGTCTTTCTCCCGCCGTTCCCTGTTCGCTTCTTTTTCAATGACGGTAACGCCGTTTCCACTTTAAAGAAAGGATAGGACGAGTATCGGACGAGATATTGACTCTGACCTCTCCTACTTGGCGCTTCGGCCCCTGAGAATTTTCCGTACCTGTCTCTGGCCCAATTTGGAGTTTTTTCCAATCAATTCGGAAATCAGAAAGTTGACTCTCCCAGCGGGCCTGGTTCGTGCCGAGAATACGCTGTTTGAAAGGTCTCGGAATTTCTTGTCCGATTGAAATGGTAGAAACGACTTCTCCGACTGATCCGCGGCTGCTGTTTCTAACTAACTACTGTTGCTAAGCTCCCTTCGGGAGAGTGAGCTACACTTGCTTGTATTCTTTTTAAGGTCTCTACGAGCGGGGTTCCATACTGTTGACATGGTTAGCTCAGCAACACATGCTTAACACAGCAAAGGACCGTAGGCGCGCAGCGCTGCCTTCCTGGCTTGCTTGGGATACCAACTAGAATCCCTACCCATCACCGCCAATTGATCAAAGTGCGGGATGATCGGGCAGATCAGTTGGTCCGATTGTATCTTTCTTGGTTCTCAGTGTGTCGGATTATTAAATTGGCGAAGCCTATAAAGGCTAGCACATTCCGTACCATTGTGACTCCCATTAAAGATATGGGTCGGGTTAAAGAGGTGTGTTCTGAACTTAAACAAAATGTAGAAAATTTGTTCAGACGCTATCTCCCCTGGGTGAACTCAATCCCCTTAGAAAAGGGATTTCAGTTTGTCCCGTCCTGGAAGTCCACCCCTAATGATTTAAGTAACCTTGTTCAACATAAGATCCAACGGAGCCCTGAAGAGGAGGAAGCGCGCCGTGAAGCACGGAGGCAACTTCGTGAAGAGCGTAAGCTCAAAAAACTGCGTCCGCCGAAACCGAATCTTCAGTTGCACATGTGGTCTAAAAAGGTTACAGGTAGTGATGAGCAGCCTGCTCCTAAAGAACGGAAGGAGACTTGTTTCTTCTCTGCGATGTTCTTGGAAATCGCGGCTTTTGCCCGCCAGCTGCGAATCATTCATTCAGAACCGGATGGTATTTTCAGTCCAGGTATTCTCTTTCAACCTGGGTATACTTTGTACCCGTTTGATACGCAATTTAGTACCTGGGCAGCTAATGAAGGGTTGAGGTTTTATGAGGCTTGGCCTGGCTTGGTGTTTGATTCCCTCGCCATGGGCTTCGACCGTTCTTCTCAACCTCTTTATTCCGGACGTTTGGCTCAGTCCTTAGAGGGTGGCCGGAAAGCGGCGTTTGTTTGTAATCGGTAACTGGTTTAAACAACGTCTGTTATACCCCGTGCATGTGTGGGGTATGTCTGTTCTGAGGCGTATTCCACAAGACGGTACCTTCCATCAAGAAGGTCCTATCCATCGTCTGGCAAAGAGACGCCCAAGATTTATAGCAAGTTTTGACTTGAGCGCTGCCACCGATCGGTGGCCCGTTCCAGTCATATATGAGCTTATGGCGTGCCTTTTCGGTCAAACGATGGCATCGTGCATTGTCAATGGTGCCTTAGCACTCAACTCATGCTCTTTGAAGTCCGTTACTGGACGGCATGACGAAGTTGTGTTTGTTGCAGGTCAACCTTTGGGTTATTACGGCTCCTGGGCTCTATTCGCGTTGTCCCACCATGCTATTGTGTGGTTGGCAGCATTACGAGCATATCCTCATCAGACGAGACCATTTCTCGACTACGCTTTGTTAGGTGATGACATCGTCATTGCCGATCGTAGTGTGGCTAAGGAGTACCGTTCTCTACTTGATGCTTTGCAAGTAGATATATCTGATGCCAAGTCTATTGTATCTGAGACGGGTTGTCTTGAGTTCGCCAAGCGGTTCTGGGTTAAGATAATGTCGAAGGACTTATCCCCAGTATCTGCGAAAGCTGTGCTTGAGAGCTACTTCCTCGTTGGTACTCAGCAGTTGGCCTATCTAAGTACAAGTTAAGTTAAGTCCTAAGACTTGTTTAAGGTTAAATAAAGCTGGATACCCCGTGCTAGGACAAATGGACACTAAGGCCCTATCCCGGCGTTTTAGTCGGATTCAGGCGTTATCTAGTAAGCTTTTAGTCGGTCCTGATCGGTTACCACTCGAGTGGTGGATTGGAAGAGGATTACCTCTCAGTCCCTATCTTCGTGGTGTGTTAATTGCAAGGATTCGGGATGGGATGAAGCTTAAGCAGCTCACGCCCCCTCCCTTGGAGATGTTCCTTTGTGGAGAGCCAGAAGCACATATCGCAGAAAACACCGCTTATAGACATTGTATGAACAATGGTGTGAGTACGTGGTATGGTTTGACTTCGTTCCTCGTCGTGCCCCTTCCCACCTAGGAAGAGATACTAACCCGCAGCTGCACTTGGTGCAATCACAGCAGAAAACCCTTCTCCTAGACATTCCTCGGGGGCAGACCACACCACCTCGGAAACAAACAAACAGCACATGCAGCAACAGAGACAGGCGTTCATCGCTCACTTACCTGCATACATCATGACAACTTGTTCCCATCTCACCATGCAGAGGCGCGTAGCGAGTAACAATCCGGTCCATGTGCTGGCTTGGCATGGAAGGCAACCCTTTCTTTTTCGCAGCGCTACGCGCCTCCACATCCAGTGAAGAGATCCCGGACAGGGAAGTCAGAAGGGCAGTTACTCTTCGGACCTAGCGGCCCTGCTTTAGCTGCACTTGGTGGTTCCCCGCTTGGCTGTACCACGAACAAAGGAATCCTCAATCAGTAAGAGAGAAAAGATGAATTAAATAAAAGCGGGGCTAACCCGGCAGATCACACAAAAGATGCAAACCGGGAGCAGCCCCGAAAAACATTACAACAAACGGGCAAAAGAAGGGAAAGCGGATCAAGGGTACGCAGTACCAGCACATCGAATATCATAAGTAATAAACGACAAACCTTACCCGGCTGGCCCCCGTGTCACAGTGGCAGTACAACGGAACAACTCAAACAATTGTTTTCCTGTTTGTTTCATCAACAACCAACAAACGGTTTCTTTCTGGGCCAATGGAAGGGAGAGAGTACAGCATATTCTCAGTGAAGGAAGAAAGAAGAGAAAGACTAGTAAAGGACTAGAAACAGAACAAAGGAGAGATCTAGCACTGTTATTCCAAGTTCCGGCACATCAGCAGATATACTCATTCATGACAGACAGGAAGCACCGCTCGGAATAGCAACAACGACTACCCGCCGCAGCTGGCACAGGAAAGCAACACAGAACAAAAAGGGGAAGCTCTCATTAATTAGTTGATGAGGAACGCAGTAACTCGACCCGTTGCTTCTCTGCTTCTTGTTGTTATGAGCTGCTACCGGGGTCAAATGTATCCCTTGGGTTCCTCTTCCCACCATTAGTAGCTAAGTACGCCCGCCTGTAGCTGTCTGTCAAGTATCTTTTCCGTCTGGGAATTGCTATGCATGATGTGTGCAGGTATGTGGCTTAGCAGTCTTCCTGTCCTTTGCTGTGATGTCTTTTATTTGTATAGGAAGGGAGGAAAGTATTCCGAGTGACCGAAGCTATCCTCTGCTGTTAGGATCCGTACTGTCAGCTTCTGTTTAAAGAGTCTTCTTTCCAAGCTATTAAAACGGACTGTACATGATAGGTAAGTAGGGTTAAGTAAGCAAGCTTGGCAGTTGTTAGTGCGAGTGAAGGCGCAAGCTATGTGTTGCTTAGAGACTCTCTGCCCTGCTTTTGTGTATGCCCGGGATTCCTTGAAGTGTAGCCCGACCCAATGGCATCATACTGGGTCGGATAAGAACTCGAGGGGATAGAGCACAAGATCACAACAACAGCAACGTACCGTAGCACATTCCATCAGGGAACCCAACTCAGAAGGAGATATAGAGAGGGATAACAAGAGATAGCACTCAGCTAGCAACACCTGGGAAAGACCGCTTCACAACAGCAGTTAGAACAGCTACAACAGAAAGCTTCGATAGGCAAAAGAAAGATAACAAGGAAAAGCAAGAGTTTCAGTAAGATTAGGTTGGGTTGTAGGTGAACAGTAGAACTCAGTTTAAAACATATATATAAAAGTTTTCTTCCTAGGCAAAGCCTACTCCCTTAGGTTAGGAAACGGACTTCACTCGCTGACAGGCTGGAACAGAGGCTGGCGCGGGGGGGGAGTAGGCGGGCGGTGGAACTCTCTTTCAAAAGGAGGAGTTTGATCCTGGCTCAGAAGGCTTGTTACAACGCTGAAGCCTTATTATAAGGAAGATTTGGTTCCCCAACTTTATTTATTAACGGGCATTTTCGGGGACTAGCCCGCTTCCCATTACTCAGCCTGTGAACTCTCCTAGCCTTTCAGTATTCCTTTAATCTACCCTAGGAAAAAGCACTTTCTTTTCTTACGATATTTCTAGTTAGAGGTAAAAGAGCCCAAGACGCGCATCCACCAGATAAGTATATAGTTCGTTGTAATCCTCAAGTTCAAGTCGTTGGGCGCTTCGTGGCCCTATCCGCCGCGGTCGCATTCGCTTACATCAAAGCAAGAAAGCCCGTATAGCTCAACAATCTGCACTGTGACCAGAAAGAGAAAAAAGAAAGAAAGAGAACTAGGCTAAGGTGATTGAGAAAGCTTATGTAAACCGCAACATAGAGGTTGTGAAAGAGATTAGGTTTGTCTCGGAAGGAGATGCGCTCAAGCAACTAAAGTCAGTGCCTTCAGTCGAGACCGGACCACTATTAACTAAGAGTAAGAAGAAAGCGTTCACAACCACTCGAATAGTTAGTAATTGTCGAAATCCCTGTCGATCCCGTCTTACTATGATCACTTTACGAACGCGGTCGGCATATTACACTTAGAGCTTAGAGCTCAGAACTCAAAGACTCATGCAAAAAGCAAGCAAATCACACACTTTTGTGAACTAAAAACGAAGAGGCTAACTTTATCTAATCCTAAAAGAGAGGAAAAAGAGAGTACTAGTCTACGAGTGCAGTATGCCGAAAAAGACGGGTTTTCTCAAATTCATAACACTAGAAAATACCAAAAGTCAGGGATCTTCCTCCTTATTTAAACAGACGTAACAAGACTCTTTCTTTTCTAGGGATGTTGAGAACCTGCTTCTTTATTTCAACTCAAATACGGAATCAACAACTAGTAAGGTTTCCCGCTTTGTTTACCTTTTGATTTCGACTGAATCAACAAAGCCAGCTTTCTCGCTCGGAAAACAAACAGGTGTCTTTGCCCCGCTCACACAGATTTGATCCTGGCGGTTGTTGGTCCAACGACTCTACTTCTTTCTTTTGAAATTTCGTATGAGAAGAAGGTTGACAAGAAGAATAATTTGAAAACTGGGATTGTAGTTCAATCGGTCAGAGCACCGCCCTGTCAAGGCGGAAGCTGCGGGTTCGAGCCCCGTCAGTCCCGACCTAGTCATAATTGCGTTTTAAGACCTGGTCTAGCAACAAAGTAGAATCATAAGCACACTCCCTTGTCACAACGAAAGAGGGGAGCGGCAGGCCCTTGATAAGACGCCTTTGCTTTAGCGCACCCAACCGTCCTGATTGAAAGGTCGACCCACTCTATCTTTAATGGAATGTCGTCTTTGGCTTTACGGAATGAGACTGAACTGATCTTATATCTTCATCTGATTCAATTGGCTCATCCGAAAGGAAGAACAATTAGCCCACCTATATCCATGTGATTAGGAGACTTAAAGGCAACTCGAGTCAAACGAGAGGAGACGTCCCCAGTGATCACGATTCAATTTGTTAATGAACCAGATCTTAGTGGGAAGAAACTGGTCAAAGTAGTCCGGGCTGATCTATACACAGTGGATTCATCTAGGGGTCTATATGCACGTGTGTGTGTGGAGGTAGACTTCAAATTCAAAAAGAGTTCCCAGTTTTGTCTTAATGATGACATCCAGAGGGTCGAATACGAAGGCTTGCATCTTATATGCTTTTGAGTGTGGGGAATATGGCCACCGGATAGAGCTTTGTCCGAAGCAAAACCAGACTGATGTAGAAAACTCACCGGCGGCGAAGGAGGTTCTCCCAAACCCGGATCCGCAAGTCGGGTCGGAACAAAGGCCTTTCGGACCTTGGATGCTACCTCCCAACAGACGTCGCAAGAGGACCACGTGGTCAGCCTAAGAATCAGGGACCACAAGATAGCAAATACCCAAAAGGAGAAGGAAGGATGTTAACAAACCCAGAAAGGTCGTATGGGTCAGGGAGCCAGAAGCGAGATGCGTGCGCACGGGTGAGAAATCAGCCGTATTTCAGCCTAGTGGAAAGAAGACACTCAGTGCTAGCAGGAGTACTTTCTCGGATACGGTCCCTTTTTATAGGTTTGCTGCCCTGCGACACGTGGCAGAAGAGGACTCAAGGACACATGCCAGATCTTTGGGTCGGTATTTCTTCCTTAAGATCTCAACCAACCACCCTTTGGTGGTTTTCCACGACCGAACCATAGGTCATGAGGCATTCAAAATTTTACATGCATCGAGGTCAATCTTTGCACCTTAGATGTGATGAGACTATTTATTTTCAAAGCGACCCGTTGAACCCAAAGCCCAGAGCGAACGACCTTGACAAAGGTCCCATAAAGACCCTTTTTGGGGGTCTTGTTCCAAGGTCTTATTCCTTCCATAGGACCTTGGTTCCAAGATCTCCATGTCTTTAATGCCCCTTGGGACGTTGAAAGGAGTGAGTACTTGGAGGACTTTGGGGTCGGCCGGCCTCTGTACTAAATCATATTTCGGATTACGGGGGAATTCACTCGCTCTTTGATCTGTAGAATAAGGCCTAGGAGCTTTATCGCATGAAAGAGACCTATGTCATTCGTCATCAATGAAAAGTGCTTTGATCAAGGTACAAAGTAACTCGACTGAAAGGAGAGGGATGGCGTACAGACCTCAGTGTGCGCTAGCTCCAATACTCTCTTAGTAAACTCTTGGCTTATGCTGTCCCGATAATAGAATGAATGTTCTAAAGAAGAAAGAAGAGACTGTTCGTTCCGACTAGTGCTACTGCCCTCCTTTTGGAGGTCCTATGAATCGATAAAGAGAAGGGCTACCCAGTCAAAGTGGGAACTCATAGTAAGAATAGTCAAAGCTCTTCCTTAGGCTTTTGAACTGATTGCTTGGTAGCTGTTAACAATCCCTATCGACGTCCAATCTCAGAGGAGGGAAAGATACTAGTCACTGATTTAGGTCAAGAATCTGTCTCTGACAAAGAAAGATCTTCAAATAGCTGGTCACAATCTATTCTTCAAATAAGATAGAAGTAAGGAAGGTTAGAGCTCCAACTAGTAGGAATAGAGGTTGCTTCTCCCCCTAATCCATGATAGATCGAAGGGGAGAACTAATGAGTGTCCCCGCTGCGCTCTAGTTGCTTGTAGCTCCTGGCTTGCCTATGAGGAACGCTTCTTGCTACATACTATTCTGGCTACTCAAGAAATAGCGTTTCTAATAGATGGGCTCGTGTATCTGTTATAGTAAGAGTTCTCACTCCTTCACCTCATCGGTCAAGTGGCCTTCCTCTTCTTTCAGTTCTAGTCGCATCTTCGGACCTATTCCTGAAGGTCGGAGCAAGTAATTCCTACTAAAGGAATTCAACAACTAGGGGCATCCCCATTGTTAGTTTCTATTTATGCCCTTCGATCCTCATACCATACTGAGCTGCATAGCTCCACTCCAAGACTTGTAGTTGAGCCTATTACTAACCTCACTCAGACTGAGCCACATTGCTAATCCTTTTAGCCCTACTTTGCATAAAGGAACTACACCTCGGCTTGCCTCTCAGTTGAAAGAGGAAGATGCCATGAGACTTATCTGGATATTCCCTAAGTACAAGGAAAGTAAGTCTCTCATATAGTCACGGGTAGCGGGGTTAAAGAACGGGGAACTCCCTCTCTCCTACGCCTCTCAGTCAAAAGAGTGCGGGTTCCCATCCCGAATCTCCTTAGCTTAGTTGAAAGTGAAAAACCTCTCTCTATCGCCCTTCCTTCTTTTAGCAGCTCATCTCGAATCTTGAATGTTTAGCGAATCGATCGTAATTGGTCTGACCGCTCAAGGCTTATCTCTCTATTCCCCCTTCTGGTCTCCGGTCATTGGTAGAAAGCCTGTAAATGGAATTTCTCTCCTCTCCTTTCAGTCGAGTTACTAAAGTACCTCTCCCAAGGGTCGAGTCACTCCGTACCTCTCCCAAGGGTCGAGTCACTCCGTACCTCTCCCAAGGGTCGAGTTCCCTCTTTTATAAGAGTAAGAAATTACGTTGGACCTCTCCGATGGCCATTGCTGGGGCATTCTATCAAGTTAGAGCTGGGGCTTTCTATCAAGTTTTCCTGATCTCTGAGTCCCTAAAGATGCTACCCATAAAGTACTAGCTTTTGACTGTAGACATATCACAGTAAGTCGATAGTGTCCTTAACAGTAAACTGCTGGGTGCCCCGGGCAGAAGCTGTGAACGATGGATACTATTGACGAACTGGAACATATGTCGGCTACAGAGAATATTTCATTGTAATCGATGCGAGAATATCCCTTTCCCACCAATCTTGCCTTAAACCGTGGAGAATATGGGAGCAAGCCTACATCGAGCAAGTTGACATTGAGAAATTGTGTGAAATAAATAAAAGATGGATCTTTTTCACGCCCGATTCGAGATGCTTCCTTAAGCGCCTTAGATTCTCACGAGGAGTATTGGTCATTGTAAGTGATCCATCTAGTGCATGAAGGGAAAGGCTTGATCTGCTCATTCCCCCTCTTTCTTTGAAGCAGAAAGGCAAAGAGCTGCTTCTTCAGGACAGGAAGAGACCCCCAATCCTATGGATACGATGAACGGGAAATAAACCGATCCTCCTTTATTTTGGTCCCTCGTGGAAGAAGAATTAGCTGATGTAGAAGGCTTCTTTCTTATCCTATCCACCACATCTTTTACATACTCAGACAGACTCCAGCGCCTATTTATTTCAAGCTAAAGAGATCACAATAGTCAATTCGCTACGCCCCTACTCTTTAGACTGAGACTCGCCAATGGCTTAGAGGGCGAAGGACAAGAAAGTCAATTGGCAGAAAAGATTCGCTACAGATCGATGATCAACCCTCACTTCTCATTAGACTGCAACCCCCCACTGAAACGAAAGGAGCTGTGGTTAGCCTGAACTTCATTCTCACCCGTTCCCTTCAGATTATTAGGGGAAAGCAAAAGTCGATCCGCTCAACGCCTTGCTCTCGAGACTCTTTCGCTAACTTCTCCAATCAAGTTGAGTGCTTGGATCTTTCTTCAAAGGAATTCTTCCGGAGAGTCGCTCCAACTTAGAATGGGCCCAACGCTCCTCAACCATAGGAGCCGTGAGAGCCCTCTAATAAGAGAAGGAGTTGTACGCAACGCAGGAAAGCAAGAAAAGAAGAAAAAGCAATTCATGGGGGAAAGAAAGGACGATGCCATTCAATTATGGGACTTATTCTTTGACTTGCTTTAGCTTTCCATTCTTTGGATAATGGTCTAGCCGAGTAACTTGATCTTCCTTTACCATCTATATCTGAATGGACTTTACCATCCATATCTGAATTGAAAAGAAGATTGAAGTAAGGAGCAGGTTCAAGTCATAGTTCTCACCAACTATAGAAGAATAGGGATCGACTCGTGCTAAAGAAGATTGATAGCTAACTACCATCTTATCTGTTCGGAACGAACTCCTATGTCTTATTGGTATGTGATTGAAATCTATCGGATCCTCCTATGTCTTATTGGTATGTGATACAAGCATATTAAAGGAAAGAATGCGGAAGGAGATTGGAAAAGCTTTCCATAGGCTTGGCCCTAGAGGTTGTCATTGAGTTGAACTAGCTCGCCTTCTTTCCTCGATCAGAATACGAATAAGATCTTCACTTTTGGGATAAGTTAAATCGTATGTATCATCCATGGCGTATCTGGTGCTCTCGTATACGTATATAAGAGAAGGGCAGCATTTATGAGTAATCGATCTCACAAACTATCAATTTCATAAGAGAAGACGAAGACGGATCAAATTGAATAATCGAAGAGAGATGGGACCCTAGCTACGAGTCATTCCCTCTGACGTCGAATGATCTACTTGCTTGTACTTATCTTTGTCGAGATTAAGTTGGTCTTCAGTCTACCACTCCGTGGGTACAAGATCGCAAAGAATGCATTCCAAGTGAGATGTCCAAGATCAAAGGAACGAGGGTAAGAATCGACGAGGAATCAATAAGATATAAGATAAGTGAATGACAAAGCGTGAGTAGAATTCTCAACCCGAGATGTTAGAAGGTGCAAAATCAATAGGTGCCGGAGCTGCTACAATTGCTTCAGCGGGAGCTGCTGTCGGTATTGGAAACGTCTTCAGTTCTTTGATCCATTCTGTGGCGCGAAATCCATCATTGGCTAAACAATCATTTGGTTATGCCATTTTGGGCTTTGCTCTAACCGAAGCTATTGCATTGTTTGCCCCAATGATGGCCTTTTTGATCTTATTCGTATTCTGATCGAAGAAAGAAGGTTTCCATTCAGTCTCATAAAGCAAGCACCTCTTTCACATAAGAAAGTGGAGGCAGGCTTGGATACGATCTAAAATGATTCCACATGAAAGAGGACCGGGCAATCGCCCTCTTGAGTAATGAAGAAGCGGGCTAGTCCCCGAAAATGCCCGTTAATAAATAAAGTTGGGGAACCAAATCTTCCTTGTTAGTTACTCATTCTCGGCCGCTTTCAGTTAGTGTTCTGAGGGAATCCGTATATGTTTTTCCGGTCGATTAAAAGACGCAGCAGAAAAAGCTCAAACTAAATGCTATAAGCATAGAAAAACTTCTCGTAATGTATTTAACCAGAAAATCGATTATGCTCCTGCGGAAGTATCTACTCGTTACTTACTCTTAGGTGTCAAAGTGTGGATTTCATTTTATTACGACTCTCCAATTTATGAAAAATATCATTCGATGGCTGTTCTCTACAAACCAAGTGCTTCGACTCTTGTTGCTCCTGCTCGGTAGTTCCGTAGCAGGTTTTTTCGGACTAGGATCTAAAGACGTTTCCTGTTTCCATCTTCTTTCATTATTTTTTGTATTGGTTGGGTTGATTTCTCTATTTCGCGCCTTTAGTAAGTATTTAGGAAAGGGGATGACACAATTTTTGTATTTTTTCCTTGTTTGTGGCATCACCATCTTTATGATTCTTCTCCGTAGCCATGTCTTGGCGGGTTTTGGTACGTTCTCCGCGGATCTATTTACTGTTTTTATTGGGACTGGGACTTTTTATGTTTCGGGGTCGTCGTCTGGAGGGATGGCTCCTCATGGTTACCAAGGCGAGGCATCTTCATATTCCGAGTTGTTTACCTACACATCGGATATGGAGGAATCGGCCACTAGTAGCTCGTCGGTCAATCAACCGAGTCATAGGGAACAGGCTGCTCCGTCCAATACCTTACCCGCCCCTGCCCCAGCAGCTCAACAGCCGAATCACCTGGATCAACCATTTGGTGAAGGTGGGGAAAGGGAGGCTCGGGCCCAAGAGCATGCACGCATCTCTGCCGAGGTAGAGGCTATCACAAGCTCCTGCGATAAATTGGAAACAGCCATGGTACGGAAAGCCCACGTTCTCTTACATCAACGCGGGGTAACTCTTTCCGATCCAGAAGATGTCAGGCGTGCTCTGCAGTTGGCTCTCCATGACGACTGGGAACACGATATCGATGACCGTAAGAGGCATTTCACTGTGCTCAAGCAAAAATTCGGAACAACTCACTGTGAAAGATGGAATACTTTCATTGATGAGCTCAGGAGCTTGGGTAACCATCATATAAACGCCAGACATTACGTCGACTAGACGTTTTGTCTGAGTTGTTTTTGGGTGGGACGCACTGTGGATGCTTAAAAAACTGATTCTACGAGATATAGATTTGTGTCCCCATTAAGATTTCAAACTTGTCGTCTACTTTCAGGAAATGTTCGGAACAGAGAACTGACAATAATACAACGCCGCATTCTCCGAAGATTGAGGAACAGGAAGAGATCTATTAAGAAGAGAAAGATTTATCCGAAAAAATATCTTACCAGTTACATACAATTACAAACTACACGAAAGTTGCCCCTTTTTCATGGGGATTTACCCATCACAGAAATGCACAGAGGAACAAAACGAACTTCATATATCCCTTTTCCACTCAATCCAGAAACAAGATTTGACGTTATTCCGCTTCGTCTCCATTTTCTTGAAACTATTCCTCAAGCAAGGCAGCCGATAAGTCATCGAAGGGTTTGTGTGAATAAAGGAATGGTAAGCATTACTCATTTGAAACTTTCCCACGGTGATATAATATCTTTTCAAGAAAATAACGCGATAATACGCGGTGAAGAAATAAGGAGATCTTTCTATAAAGAAATTTCAGTTGAAAAAATCATAGGCAAATTACTGCATCAATCGCTAAGAATGTGGAGAAGAACCAAAATTGAATGGTTCCACCTACTCAAAACTAAGAGGGGATGCCGCCTACTACTAAAATCCGAGTTTTTACAACAGTTGCGTTCTTCTATGCAAAAAGAAGACTTAGAAAGAACCAAGAAGTTTGGATCCGAAAAAGTATGCTTAGGAAGTTCCTTCGCTGAGCACAAGAGAATGAAGAGGAATTTGTTAAAATCCCTATTCTTATCGAAGAGAAGGAAGGAGAAAAACCTAAATCTTCCTACTCGAACAATCAGTCCTATAGTTTACAACAACTCTTCTTTATATAGTAATTCGACCTATTGCTTCGCATCCCCCCATAAGTTGACTATGAAGAGAAGAATCAAAAGGATCGAACTACCTACTCATTATTCGGAGGTTAATCATAGAACACCAAAAGCTGTGGTATCTTATGGACCTAACATAGGTCATATCCCTCACGACATAAGATTAAAAGATCCAAACCTTCCTCTTCGGAGCAGAAACGGACGTGGCCAAAACATATAAAGATCGGCGTAGTCACTCATAGGGACATCTCTATCCGGATAGAGGATAGATAGTCTAGATCGATTCATAGATGGATTTTTTCATCTAGATAGGTATCCCCGTGGATAGAGAGAAAGATAGGGATCCATCTAGATCTTGATTCACTATTTCCATTTTTTTTTTACTTAGTCTTATTAATTGGGTGGGGTTCGGGGAGCATGCCCGGCATAATCAAGGCCGTCGCCCCTTCTTCGACGGGGATGGGCGGATAAATTCGGGTTCCTAGTCCGGGTGGGTGGTCCAGTTGAAGTCGGAAAGTCCGATAGAGAACAAAAGATTTAATGAAAAGATAAGCAATAGAAGTGGCCAGGTCACCCGGCCTAGAAAACTCGCTTAGATAAAGACTCAATCAATTTTTCGGAAAGGAGGGGTAGTAGGAGTCAAGATATTGCGTATAAATATATATAAAGAGAGAGTCTCTTGAGCGGCCGAGAATCTTATGTCAAAAGGACCAAGGACGATCTTTTCGGAAAGGAGGAGTCAGTCTTCTTTGAAGATCGAGGAATAAATCGGACAATTATGCCATTCGGAAGAAGTCTTCTACAGAGGGAAAGCCTGTATCGAGTAAGTGGAGAGGAAAGATCCCCGGAGATTCTGATATTATTCCATTCCAGTGGCTCGACCAGTAACCAATGGAGAAAACTCAAAAATCCTTTGTTTCCCGGTAGAACCCTATTTCGCCCAAGTTGTTTTCTACATTCCATTTTTTATTGAGCCGAATCACCATCATTATATTATATATTCATTGTTGGTTTGGCTGCTGGTCTAGCGATCCTTCCTAGCCGTCGCCTAGAGTGCAGCCTGCCCGCTGAAGACCGTAACGTAAGTGACTCAGTGCTCCATATGGGGGAAATGAAAGCAGAATTCGTTCGGATCCTCCCACATGTTCAATCTTTTTTTAGCGGTTTCCCCAGAGATCTTTATCATTAATGCAACCTCCATTTTGCTCATTCATGGAGTTGTATTTAGTACCTCTAAGAAATATGATTATCCGCCGTTAGCCAGTAATGTGGGTTGGCTTGGATTACTTAGTGTTGCGCGCCTAGGAGGGCAGCGCGCTTGGGGATGCAGAGGAGCTATTATCGCCCAGCCCCCTACCCTAACCTAATGCGGCACCGGATTCGGACCGCAGGGAACCGTAGCATGGGGGGACGTCTAATCCTTTTGCCGCCGCAAGGCTGGCTAATCGTACGCAGCAGGCTCGAAGACCCCTGGTTCTGGAAGGCACATGAGTCCGAACGCTATGTTGAATGTGCGACCGACACTACGTAGGTACCAGTGCAGGTGAGGCGTCGGTCGGTCCTAGAAACGGCGGCAACGGCGCGAGGAGTTAACGACCGGACGTGCTGCAACCTAGGGATCACCAGGCAGCTCTTTCGCTCTATAGGGATCGGGGGGGCATAGCACAATTCCTCTTGGAGGGGGGTTGGTTTGCCCGGGTGACTGATCCTGCCATAATGTACTCCTACCTATAGCACCGGCAACCGAAGTAAAGCATACATAGGACGATCTTCATGCGTGAATAGCCGGGAGGAAAGAAAGGGCGGTAGATGATAATGAAAAAGGGCGCCGCGTCTGTACGGGCGGGCGGAATGGATGAGCAAAAGGTGCCATGGGGTGAGGAATATCCCGAGTCTCATGTAAGACAACTAAATGCACCCCGAGGTGCTGCCGAGGAACTGGAAGACCTTCTCGAGCACAGGATAGGCAATTGAAAGATAGAGCTAGCCTATTCGTTATGGGGAATCAATGCTCCGGGCCGAGCTTACCTCCGGCACCTGGCTTTCCCCGGCGCATATTAGCTTAGCTGTGCTTAATAGGTCGGTTTGTTTGGCTTCCTCTCTTAGCCCATTCCTAACCAGTGGATAAAAGGTTCGCTCATGCTGGAGGGTTTTTTTCCACTTAGTGATCGGTCTGCTAGTTCACGCAAATCCGAAGAAGTTATCACGGACGAGCCACATGCAGGGAAACTTGCACGTGTGGTTCTGGCCGGGCTTTCCTGAGGTATCTAATAACCTTGCTTCTGCTCGCCGCTGGCGCACCTCTACTAACTATTGCCCATTTATTCTGGAATAATCTTTTTAGGAGGGACAATTTTACATATTTCTGCCAAATCTTTCTATTATTAAGTACGGCTGGTACCATTTCGATGTGTT